GTATTTGTCTCAAGAAAGAATCCTAGGATTCCGTCTGTCTTCTGGGTTTGGAAAAGTGTGGATTTTCAAGAACGAGAATCCTATGATATGTTGGGAATCTTTTATGAAACTCATCCACGCCTGAAACGTATCTTAATGCCGGAAAGTTGGATAGGCTGGCCCTTACGCAAGGATTATATTGCCCCTAATTTTTATGAAATACAAGATGCTCATTGAATGATAAGAAACGAATTTCCATTTCTACAATTTTAATTTCACAAAGCTTATACGTTGCGTTCTAGATTAACCAGAATAAAAAAAAGGGGAGTCTCATTTATATTTGGTAATTATTGGTTGATAGGCTAACAAAAAAGATAATAGAATTAGAGATTCAGTAGGATTCTCGCATCCCATTTAATTTATTTGATATTTATTTCAGATGATACGACGAACGAACAAAACTTAAAAAACTTCGAAACAGTTTTAGAAAGTTATGTAAGAGAAATGAAGAAATCGAATATGAAAGATGATCCAAAGAACTGAAGGAGTATTGAATTCTAGTTATTTGTATCTCCTGTCTATTTCAGATATTTGACTTTGGAGTCTCTCAACCAACTAATTTAACCTTTTGCTATGAAGTATTAACATTCTTTTTGAAGGATAGGAGAAATGAAATAGAATCTAATTTTTTTAGATACTTTATCTAAAAAATTCTACCCATCTATAAAACTATAAAATAGAAAATAGATGGGGTGGATATATCTCGTCGCAGTGGATAAAAGTATTATTATGATCAAAACTCTAAATGAATAGGAATGCGGATTCACAATTCATTTATAGAAGAGAAAGTCATGCAAATGAATCATGTACTGTGCCATGCCAGGAACCAGATTTGAACTGGTGACACGAGGATTTTCAGTCCTCTGCTCTACCAGCTGAGCTATCCCGACCCGTCCCAATATAGCATCCTGATTTTACTCAAAAATGGGGACTGTGTCAATTAAAAGAAGGAAAGGGAATTCCCAATGCTTATTTAGGTACTGCAATTGTTTGGCTTGTATATTAAAAAAGAGCACTTTGGGAATTTAACTATGAGTAATTATATAGATTATAAATTATCAAAATGGGGATTTATTGCTCAAACACGTTCATTTTTATCTATATCATATAGATGTGATACAAAAGGACATTTTCGCCCCGATCGCTTCTAAGAGAATAGCGTCAATGCCTAAAGCATTTTGAACGGATAAAAAATAAAAAAGGAGATAGGTAAATAGATAATTGGGGAGTCAACTAGTCTATTTGGGGATAGAGGGACTTGAACCCTCACGATTTTTAAAGTCGACGGATTTTCCTCTTAACTATAAATTTCATTGTTGCCGGCATTGACATGTAGAATGGGACTCTATCTTTATTCTCGTCCGATTAATCAGTTCGTAAAAAGATCTATCAGACTATGGAGTGAATCATTTGATAAATGAATATTCGATTCTTTCTTAAACGTGCAATCTTTTAACAACAATTACAATTCTATATTTTTTCTATGAAAAAATATAGATTCATTGGGGATGTCATTTCTCATTTACTATACTATTCACTACGTATGGATAGTATATACGTTTATCCTTCACTTAATACTTGTATTTTCTGAATCTTTGATGGAAAGAATTCTCGACTAACGCAGCCAACTCCATTTGTTAGAACAGCTTCCATTGAGTCTCTGCACCTATCCCCTTTTTCACTTTCTAAACCTTTGTTTTCGGAAAATAGGATTTGGCTCAGGATTGCCCCTTTTTATTAATTCCAGGGTTTCTCTGAATTTGAAAGTTCTCACTCAGCAGGTTTCCATACCAAGGCCCAATCCAATTAAGTCCGTAGCGTCTACCAATTTCGCCATATCCCCCTTCGTTTTGTGTTGAGATTTAAATCTCATTCCGATGTTGTTTCTTTTGTTCTTTCATTTCTACTGAAATCATTGAATTCAATTGAATTCATTAGATATCAGATTCCTATCTCGAAAAACTATTTTCGTTTATTTCTTACCTACCTTCTATAGGACTATAGGGAACCCTGGTTGGATTTGGTCCAATCGACTATCATTCTACCATTTCTCTATCTGCAATTCAATATAGATGGATATATAGCTTAAGGCAAATATATATCTAACTGTCACGTTTACGATGTAATTTTGAATACTTGAAGGTTCGATTCTTTTTTTTGTCGTCTTAATTTATGTCTTTACTACTCACCTCTTTATGAATGAAAGTAGGGAATGTCTCATTAGTTATAACTAACGATTCCAAATTGGAACTATATGATTATGATATAGAATCAAATAAAATAATAGAATAAAAACAAGTTTAAATGTCATTTGAATTCAAAAACGAAAACTTTAATTATCTAAAACTCAAATGCTAAAAGATATATCCAATTTAAAAATATTCGAATTGGAAATTGTATTAATTATTAACATTATTATTATTAACATAGTAATAAAAATGAATAGTAATAAATAAATCGA